TAAATAAAATATTAGAATATTCAGTGCCTGGCTGTTTTTTGTAAATTTTGGCAAGTCTTTTTGGGTTAGTATCAAATTGAGTAAAAATTGATTATATATATATATATATATATATAATGTGGGATAGCCAATTCATATACGCAACTTGTTGGCTTACACGTTCTCGAGTCCTCCTTGGTTTAGGGGTTTGACAAGGATAACAGGATTTGCTGAGCGTAGGGGGTAGGGGGGTTTGTCGCGCAAAAACCAAGGGGGCATTACTATAAGGATAAGTTGAACAAGAGATAGATGTGTTATGCACTTGACTTAATAGAATGTAATTTTTAAACTTATGTCTTACAATAATTAATATATATAATCACATACAAGGAAAATGTTCAACCTTAATTTACCATTGTAGCTCTGCACTCTGAAATGTCAAGTGAATGGAAACCAGAAAAAAATTACGTTATGCATATAAAAGAATGCTTGGCATGGTGGGTTATGAAACATATGTACTACACCATTAATCAAATGCCAGTATAATTATTTGATAGTGGAATTTTATAGTTATGTCCCTGAAATAGGAACCAGATGCCAGTAATAATTCATTTTGTGTAACCCTCACTTTTATTGTCCTTGATTCTATCATTCATGATATACCTTTATATACAATTATTGGTGATCTCTTACTACATTAATGTGTTTGATATAAGTTTTAATTGATTATTCAAGGAAAATTTTGAGGTCAAATTTTTGGGGAAAAATCTATTTCCCAGTTTCAAACAATAATATTTTGAATTTTAATAAATATGCTTTATGTATATCTTGAAATTTAGTACATGCTTTATGGTTAAATTAATGATATGGTGATAATACATATATGTACTTATACATGTATGTAATATTATGCATATATGTACTATACCATATAGGTACAGAAAATAGTTTAGTGTAGAATACTGGCTTTGGGAGCCAGTGGTGTGAGTTAAAATCTCTCTTTTCTGGGCGCTAGGGAGGAGTTTAACCTCCGATCTTCGGATTACAAGACCGATGCTTTTAGGCTAAGCTACTAGGGCAAGCTCATTTTAGTGCTTTATTTTCTAGTCACCCTGCTAGTGGGATTAAAACAAGGAATAGTGCGAAGTATAGGATGGATGCGATTTGTCCAATGATGATAAAGGGATGTTCTACTGGCATGCCTCCGATTCATGTTAAGATTGCTATGTCTGCTACTAAAGTCCAAAACAGAAATTGGGTGATGGGGCGGAATGTGAGTCCTCGTTGTTTTGAGGTGTGTAGGAATGGTACTACTATGAGCACAAGGATGGAGAATAATAATGCGAGAACGCCTCCTAGCTTGTTGGGGATAGATCGTAGGATAGCGTAGGCGAACAGGAAGTATCATTCTGGTTTAATGTGTGGCGGGGTGACTAGTGGGTTGGCAGGGGTGAAGTTTTCTGGGTCTCCTAGCAGATTTGGGGAGAATAATGCTAGTAATGCGAGGGCAAGGAGTATAATTACGAATCCAAGAATATCTTTGTATACGAAATAGGGGTGGAATGGGATTTTGTCTGCGTCTGAATTTAATCCAATTGGGTTGTTAGATCCTGTTTCGTGGAGAAATAGTAAGTGGAGAATGGTTGCAGCGGCAATGATAAATGGTAGTAGGAAGTGGAATGCGAAGAATCGTGTTAGTGTTGCATTATCTACTGAAAATCCACCTCAGATTCATTGGACTAGCATGTCTCCTATATATGGTACGGCGGATAATAGGTTTGTAATAACTGTGGCACCTCAGAAAGATATTTGTCCTCATGGGAGGACATAGCCAACAAAGGCTGTTATTATGACTAGTAAGAGGAGGATTACACCGATGTTTCAGGTTTCTTTGTAGAGGTAGGATCCATAATATAGGCCTCGGGCAATATGTATATAAATACAAATGAAGAAGAATGATGCCCCGTTGGCGTGTATGTTGCGGATTAGTCAGCCGTAGTTTACATCTCGGCAGATGTGGGTGACGGATGAGAATGCGGTTGAGATGTCTGAGGTATAGTGTATGGCCAGGAATAGTCCGGTTAAGATTTGGGTAATTAAACATAGTCCTAGGAGGGATCCAAAATTTCATCATGCTGAGATGTTGGATGGTGCTGGTAGATCAACTAGTGCGTCGTTGGCGATTTTAATAAGGGGGTGTGTTTTTCGTAGGCTTGCCATTAATGGTTCTTGTAGTTGAATAACAACGGTGGTTCTTCAAGTCATTGGTCTCGGTTAAAGTCTGAGTAAGAATTATGACCTATTTTATGTTTTTATTATTGATGGCTTTGGTTGTGGGCTTGGTTGCTGTTGCTTCTAATCCTACGCCTTATTTTGCTGCTCTTGGTTTGGTTGTTGCAGCTGGGGTTGGGTGTGGAGTTTTGGTTGGTCATGGAGGGTCTTTTTTATCATTAGTTCTTTTTTTAATTTATTTAGGGGGAATGCTTGTGGTTTTTGCTTATTCGGCAGCTTTGGCCGCTGAGCCCTTTCCTGAGGCTTGAGGCAGTCGTTCTGTGCTGGGGTACGTTTTAGTTTATCTACTTGGTGTAGGTTTAGTGGCGGGATTCTTTTGAGGGGGGTGGTATGAGGGTTCTTGGGTGGTTGTGGACGGGTTAAAAGAGTTTTCTGTTTTGCGTGGTGATATTAGTGGTGTGGCTGTTATATATTCATCTGGTGGTGGAATATTAGTTATTTGTGCTTGGGTCTTGCTTTTAACTTTACTTGTTGTGTTAGAGTTGACTCGTGGTTTAAGTCGAGGGACTCTTCGGGCGGTTTAGAGGAGGGTTGGAATGGTGGCTAGGATCAGGGTTAGGAAGAAGATGGTTAGGTATGTCTTGATCATTCCTCGTGTAATGTCGTTTGTGATTTTGGCCATAATTGTTTGTGTTAGTGCTAGGCCTTTGGGTCCGATAGTTTCAAGTCATGTTTTGTCAAGTTGGGTGGCGGCTGATTGCCCTAGGGTGAGTTTAAGTTTGGGGAGGAGACGGTGGATGATTGCGGGAAAGAATCCTAGTATGTTTGAAAAATGATGTGGGGGGATTGTTGGGGTAGTTTTTACTTGTTTGCTTGTTATGTTGGCTAAATCTATGGCTACTAGTAGGCCTATAATAGTTACTGTGAGGGCTGCTATTTTTAGGGTGGTTGGTATAGTTATAATTGGTGTTTTCATTGGGAGGAAGTTATGTGTGATGATAAATCCTGCGATAATGCTTCCTCAGGCAAGTCGTTTGATAGAGTTAATTACTAGTGGGTTATTTTCGTTGATTGGGGATAGGGGCAGGAATCGTGGGGTTCCCATAATCACGAAATATACTAGTCGGAAGCTGTAAACTGCAGTAAACGATGTTGCAATTAGTGTGAGGGTTAGGGCTCAGGCGTTTAGGTAAGAGGTGTTTAGGGCTTCGATGATTGCGTCTTTTGAGAAGAATCCTGCTAGGAATGGGGTTCCTGTGAGGGCTAGGCTGCCGATTGTGAAATAGGTGGAAGTGGCGGGTATAATGTTGAATAGGCCTCCTATTTTTCGGATGTCTTGTTCGTCATTTAAGCTGTGGATGATTGATCCTGAGCATAGGAACAGTATGGCCTTAAAGAAGGCGTGTGTGCAGATGTGCAGGAATGCTAGTTGTGGTTGGTTTAGTCCAATTGTTACTATTATTAATCCTAGTTGACTGGATGTTGAAAAAGCTACAATTTTTTTGATGTCATTTTGGGTTAAGGCACAGGTAGCTGTGAATAGTGAAGTTAATGCTCCTAAGCAAAGGCAAGTTGTTAATGCTAGTTGGTTGTTCTCTATGAGTGGGTGGAGGCGAATTAGTAGGAAGATTCCTGCAACGACTATTGTGCTTGAGTGGAGTAGGGCGGACACTGGTGTGGGACCTTCTATGGCGGAAGGAAGTCAGGGATGGAGGCCAAATTGGGCTGATTTTCCTGTTGCTGCCAGGGCGAGTCCTATTAGTGGGATTGTCATATCGAAGGTTTTTGACAGGGTAAAGATTTGTTGAATTTCTCAAGAGTTGAAGTTTATTGCGAACCAGGCTATGGTTATGATTAGTCCAATATCTCCGACTCGATTGTAAATAACGGCTTGAAGAGCTGCTGTATTAGCGTCTGCTCGTCCGTGCCATCATCCAATGAGAAGGAACGATATAATTCCTACTCCTTCCCAGCCGATAAATAGTTGAAATATGTTATTGGCTGTGACTAAGATGATTATGGCTACTAAGAATGTTAATAGGTATTTAAAGAATCGATCGATGTTTGGGTCAGAATGTATATATCATAGTGCAAACTCTAGGATTGATCAGGTAACATATAAGGCAATTGGGACAAAGATTAGAGAATAGTGGTCAAATTTAAAGCTAATGTTTACGTCAAATGTTATGGTGTTTATTCAGTGTCAGTTTGTAATAATACCTTCAGTTTTTAGGCTTAGGAAGATTATGAGTGGTAAGAGGCTGATGAAAAATGCGGAGCTAACAGCGGTTTTGGTTATTTCTGCTAGTTTGGATTCTTTTTGGTTGGGGTTTAGCGTGGTGAATAGTGGGTACACTAGGATGAAAAGGATTAGAAAAAGTAATGAGTGTATAGTTAGTGCCATTTTAGCTTCTACTTGGATTTGCACCAAGAGTTTTTGGTTCCTAAGACCAACGGATGAGCTGTTATCCTTTAGAAGCGCAAGGAAGCCACGGATTTTAACCATGGTGCGTAAGGATTAGCAGTGCTTACTATTTTCTGTTACTTCCTTGGTGAGTAAGGGGATTTTAACCCCTGTCTTTAGAATCACAATCTAATATTTTGGTTAAACTATACTTACAGTAGCATCATCCCCATATGAGTTCGGGCTTGGTTACGAGAAGAATGACTGGAATAAGGTGTAGGGCTATTAGTAGGTGTTCTCGGGTGTGGAATGGTTGAAGTCCTATAATGTGGTTTGGTGTCGGACCTCGTTGTGATATTAGGAATATGTATAAGGAGTATCCAGCTGTAATTAGTGTGCCTAGTCCTGTGAGTAGAATTGTTCAGGGGGATCAGTTAAATAAGGTTGTGATGATTATAAGTTCTCCTATTAGATTTGGGAGGGGTGGAAGTGCCAGGTTGGCTAGGTTGGCGATAAACCATCAGACTGCTGTTAATGGGAAGATTACTTGTAGTCCTCGAGCAAGAATTATGGTTCGGCTGTGGGTTCGTTCGTATGCTGTGTTGGCTAGGCAAAATAGTGCTGATGATACTAGCCCATGAGCAATTATTAGGATAATTGCCCCTGAGAATCCTCAAGGGGTTTGGATTAGGATTCCTCCTGCCACTAGGCCTATATGGCTTACTGATGAGTAGGCGATTAGTGATTTTAGATCTGTTTGTCGTAGGCAGATTGATCCGGTTATGATAATGCCTCATAAGGCTAGGATGATAAACGGGTAGGCTAGTTCTTTTGATAGTGGGTCTAATATAGTTATTATCCGCATCATACCATAGCCCCCAAGTTTTAGCAATACTGCTGCTAGTACTATGGACCCAGCTACTGGGGCTTCTACATGTGCTTTTGGTAGTCACAGGTGGACTCCATATAGTGGTATTTTAACTAGGAATGCGATTAAGCAGCCGGCTCATCAGATTATGTGACCTCAGGAGTTAAGTTGTAGTGGTTGTGAATATTGAAGTACTAGTATTGATAGCGTTCCAGTGGACTGTTGTAGGAGGAGAAGGGCGACTAAGAGTGGTAGTGAGCCTGCTAAGGTGTAGAATAAAAAATAGGTTCCTGCATTTAGGCGTTCAGTTTGGTTTCCTCATCGGGTAATAATGATTAAGGTTGGGATTAGTGTAGCTTCAAATATAATATAAAATATAATAATTTCCGTAGCGCCAAATGCTATAATTAAAAAAGTTTGTAGCGAAGCAAGAAGTGAAATGTAAGAGCGTTGACGGCTGATTGGTTCGGGGTTAATGTGATTTTGGCTGGCTAAAATTATTAGTGGGAGTAATCAGCATGTTAGCACTAGGAGGGGGGTTGATAGTGGATCTGTGGCTATGTATATGTTAGAGGAAGTTCATCCGGTTTCTGATGTTCATTTTATTCATGTTAAGCTGATAAGGGCAATTAGTAGACTATGTGCAGTTGTAGTAGTTCATAGTCATTTGGGGGATGCTAATCAAATTGTTGGAAATAGTATAATTGTGGGGATTAGTACTTTTAGCATTGTAGAAGATTTAGGTTTTGTAGGCGGTCGGTTCCGTGGGTGCGGGCTGTGGCGACTAGTAGTGCTAGACCAGTGCTTGCTTCACAAGCAGAAAAGGCTAATAGTAGCATAGGAGCTGTAGAGAATCCTGTAGATTCGAATTGCAGTGCTCATAGGGCTAGAGCAATGAATAGGGATAGTATTATTCCTTCTAGGCATAGAAGTGCAGAGAGCAAATGGGTACGGTGGAATGCTAATCCTATTAGTCCTAAAATGAATGCTGAGCTAAAGCTAAAATGTACGGGTGTCATAAGGGGGCCGTGGAATTAAACCACGATTTTCTGAGCCGAAATCAGAGGTCTTGTTTTGGACTAACTCCCTATTCTGCTCATTCTAGGCCGCCTTGAGTTCACTCATATACTAATCCTAAGGTCAACAGAACTAGGACTGTGGTGGCTCAAAAGAATGTTCCTGTGGGGTTATGGAGTTGATCCCCTCAAGGCAGGGGGAGGAGGAGGGCGATTTCTAGGTCAAAAAGAAGGAATAAAATTGCCACCAGGAAGAAGCGTAAGGAGAATGGTAGTCGAGCGGATCCTAGTGGGTCAAATCCACATTCATAGGGTGATAGTTTTTCTGCATCGGGGTTAATTTGTGGTAATCAGAAGGATACGATTGCTAAAATTAGGGATAGGGCTGTTGTGATTATTAAAATGGTTATAATTAAGTTCATTATCTTTCCTTGGGGTTTAACCAAGACTGTGTGATTGGAAGTCACTTGTACTAACTTTAATACTAGAAAGATTATGAGCCTCATCAATAAATAGATACGTAGAGGAATAGTCATACTACGTCGACAAAGTGTCAGTATCAGGCAGCGGCTTCAAAACCGAAGTGGTGTTCAGATGTGAAGTGGTATTGGATTTGGCGTAGAAGGCATACTGCTAGGAAAGTTGATCCGATAATGACGTGTAGTCCGTGGAATCCTGTAGCTACAAAGAAGGTTGAGCCGTAGACCCCGTCTGCAATGGTGAAGGGTGCTTCATAGTACTCTATGGCCTGGAGGGCGGTGAAGTAGAATCCTAGGAGGATTGTTAGTGCTAGGGATTGAATAGCTTGTTTTCGTTCTCCTTCTATAATGCTGTGGTGAGCTCACGTTACTGTGACTCCTGATGCTAGTAATACGGCTGTGTTAAGGAGTGGCACTTCAAAGGGGTCTAGTGGGGTAATTCCTGTAGGGGGTCAACATCCTCCAAGTTCCGGTGTTGGTGCTAGGCTTGAGTGGTAGAATGCTCAGAAGAATCCAAGGAAGAAGAATACTTCTGAGGTAATAAATAGGATTATTCCGTATCGTAGTCCTTTTTGTACTGGTGGTGTGTGATGTCCTTGAAAGGTTCCTTCTCGAATAATATCACGTCATCATTGGTATATTGTGAGAAGCAGAAGAACTATTCCTAGGGCTATTAATGTTGTTGAGTGAAAGTGGAATCAGATTGCTAAGCCGGATGTTATTAGTAAAGCAGCGACGGCTCCGGTTAGTGGTCATGGGCTTGGATCGACTATGTGGTAGGCATGTGCTTGGTGGGCCATTAAACGTTTTCTTGTAAGTAGAGGCTTAAAAGGAGTACAAACACGTAGGCTTGAATTATGGCTACTGCAACTTCTAATAATGTTAATAGGAATAAAACTGTGGCAGTGAGGATGGCTACTGTTGGTATTATTGGTATTAAAACGAATACGGCTGTGGCGATAAGTTGAATTAATAGGTGACCTGCGGTTAAGTTGGCTGTAAGTCGCACTCCTAGGGCCAAGGGTCGAATAAATAGGCTAATTGTTTCGATAATAATTAGTACGGGAATTAGTGGAATGGGTGTTCCTTCTGGTAATAAGTGCCCAAGGGCAACTGTTGGTTGGTTTCGCATTCCGATGATTACTGTGGCGAGTCAAAGTGGTACGGCGAATCCTATATTTAGTGATAGTTGTGTCGTGGGTGTGAAAGTATATGGAAGCAATCCTAGTATGTTGATGGTAATAAGGAAGATTATTAATGAGGCCAGCAGGAGTGCTCACTTATGTCCTCCTACATTTAGAGGTAGCATTAACTGGTTTGTGAAGCGGCTGACAAATCATCCTTGGACTGTGATAAGTCGATTATTAATTCATCGGGATGAGGGGGTTGGGTAAAGGACTCAGGGTAGTGCGATTGCAATGGCAACTAATGGAATTCCCAGGTAGGATGGGCTTGCAAATTGGTCAAAGAAGCTTGTTATCATGGTCAATCTCAGGATTCAGTTTTGTGCTTTTCAGCGCTCACCGGGGCAGGTTCGTTTGGTGAAATGTGGTTTAAGATTTTAGTTGGGATGATAGTTAGAAAGATTAGTCAAGAAAATACTAAAATTGCGAATCAGGGGCCGGGGTTTAATTGTGGCATTTCACTAGGGGTGGTCGGGAATCACCAGTCTTTGGCTTAAAAGGCCAACGCTTTGTCCAATATTTAGCTTCCTAGCGAGGCGTCTTCTAGTATTAGTGAGGATCAGTTTTCGAAATGCTCTAGTGGGACTGCTTCAACTACAATTGGTATAAAGCTATGGTTGGCCCCGCAGATTTCAGAGCACTGTCCGTAAAACACACCTGGGCGTGAGGCGATGAAGGCGGTTTGGTTCAATCGCCCAGGCACGGCGTCTATTTTTACGCCTAGGGATGGTACGGCTCAGGAGTGCAGTACATCTTCGGCGGATACTAGAACGCGGATTGGGGATTCCATGGGGACAACTATTCGGTGGTCTGTTTCTAAAAGTCGGAATTGTCCTGGGATAAGGTCTTGAGTGGGGACTATGTAGGAGTCAAAGCCTAGATTTTCGTAGTCTGTGTACTCGTAGCTTCAATATCATTGGTGTCCTATTGCTTTAATTGTCAGGTGAGGGTCATTAATCTCATCTATAAGATATAAAATACGTAGGGAGGGCAGGGCAATTAATACTAAAATAACAGCTGGCAGGATGGTTCATACAATTTCGATTTCTTGTGAGTCTAAAATATATTTATTAGTAAGTTTGGTTGAGACTATTGCAATAATAATGTATAATACTAAAGTGCTAATCAGGAATACAATTATTAATGCGTGGTCGTGGAAGTGAAGAAGTTCTTCTATAACGGGTGATGCCGCGTCTTGGAATCCTAGTTGCGTTGGATGTGCCATTAAGCCTAGGGCTTAAAGCATGCAGGGATTTAACCTACAATTTCACCTTGACAAGGTGATGTAATTTTCATTTTACTAATGCCTTAAAGGAAGTGACAGAGTGGTAATGTGGCTGGCTTGAAACCAGTATATGGGGGTTCAATTCCTCCCTTTCTCGTTAATTTGATTGAATTTGAACGAATGCCGGCTCCTCGTATGTGTGGTATGGAGGAGGGCAGCCATGAAGTCATTCTACATTTGTTATTGTTAATTCTACGGATAGTACTTCTCGTTTAGCGGCGAAGGCTTCTCATAGAATGAATAGGAACATAATTACTGCTACTAGTGAGATAAGTGATCCGATGGATGACACTGTATTTCATAGAGCATAGGCGTCTGGATAATCAGAATATCGTCGTGGTATTCCTGCTAGACCTAAGAAGTGTTGTGGGAAGAATGTGAGGTTAACTCCAATGAATATTACTCCAAAGTGGATTTTTGTTCAGGCGCTATGCAAGGTATATCCAGTTAGTAGGGGGAACCAGTGTACAAAGGCTGCTATAATGGCAAATACGGCACCCATTGATAGTACGTAATGGAAGTGCGCAACTACATAATATGTGTCGTGAAGGACAATGTCGAGTGATGAATTAGACAATACAATTCCTGTGAGGCCGCCTACTGTAAATAGGAAAATGAACCCAAGGGCCCATAATATAGGGGTTTCTCATTTAATTGATCCGCCATGGAGTGTGGCTAGTCAGCTAAACACTTTTACACCTGTTGGGATGGCAATAATTATTGTTGCAGATGTAAAATATGCGCGAGTGTCTACGTCTATTCCAACAGTGAATATGTGGTGGGCCCATACGATGAACCCTAGAAGACCAATAGCCATCATGGCTCAAACTATTCCTATGTAGCCAAATGGCTCTTTTTTACCTGAATAGTAAGCTACAACATGAGAGATAATACCAAATCCTGGAAGAATAAGAATATAAACTTCTGGGTGACCGAAGAATCAGAATAAGTGTTGATAAAGGATTGGGTCTCCTCCCCCTGCCGGATCAAAGAATGTGGTATTAAGGTTTCGATCTGTCAGAAGCATTGTAATTCCGGCGGCTAAAACTGGTAATGATAGGAGGAGCAGTACTGCTGTTACAAGTACGGATCAGACGAATAGTGGTGTTTGGTATTGAGAGATGGCTGGGGGTTTCATGTTGATTGTTGTAGTAATGAAATTGATTGCTCCTAGGATTGACGATACACCTGCTAAGTGGAGTGAGAAAATTGTTAAGTCTACTGATGCTCCCGCGTGGGCAAGGTTGCCTGCGAGGGGTGGGTATACTGTTCAACCTGTTCCGGCCCCGGCCTCAACCCCAGAAGAAGCTAGTAATAATAGGAATGACGGAGGTAGGAGTCAGAAACTTATGTTATTTATTCGTGGGAATGCTATATCAGGGGCTCCAATTATTAGTGGTACAAGTCAATTTCCGAAACCTCCAATAAGAATTGGCATTACTATAAAGAAAATTATTACAAAAGCGTGAGCAGTGACGATGACATTATAAATTTGATCATCACCTAGAAGTGACCCGGGTTGGCTTAGTTCGGCCCGAATGAGGAGGCTTAAGGCGGTTCCTACTATTCCGGCTCAGGCACCAAATACAAGATAAAGGGTGCCAATGTCTTTGTGGTTGGTAGAAAAGAATCAGCGCGTGATTGCCACAGGTAGGGTGGCTGAGTGCTTAGGCGGTGGGTTGTAGCCCCGAAGACAAAGGTTTAAATCCTTTCCCTATCAAAGCCCTGTGGTGTAAGCACGTTGGATTGCAAATCCAAAGATGCAGACTAATACTCTGCCGGGGCTTTCCCGCCTTACTGGTTTAGACGGCGGGAAAGTAGGTGGATGCTCGTTGGTTTGGGCGCTTAGCTGTTAACTAAGAGTTTGTAGGATCGAGGCCTTCCCACCTAGTAAGGCCTTAGTTTAATAAAAATGTCTGATTTGCAATCAGGAGATGTGAGTTAGTTTCTCGTAGGTCTTAAGTCAGGGACTAGAAGATTTTCACTTCTACTTAGAGCTTTGAAGGCTTTTGGTCTAATATTATCCTAAGTCCCTAGGTGGTCAGTATTAGAATGGCTGGGGTTATTGGTAGTAGACCCAGGGTGGCGGTGGTAAAAATGGCTAGGGGTAAAGAGGTTTGGGTTGTTTGGGTTCGTCACGGGGTAGTTGAGTTGGTTGTGTTTGGGGAAATGGTTAATGTCATTGCATAGCATAGTCGTAAGTAGAAGTATAGGCTAATTAAGGCGGTAAGGGCCATGGTTGTGGCGATGATGGGGAGGTCTTGTTTTGTTAATTCTTGTAGGATTAATCATTTTGGTATAAATCCTGTTAGTGGTGGCAGGCCACCTAGTGAGAGTAGTACGAGGGCGGTGGTTGATGTTAGGATTGGGCTTTTTGATCAAGTTGTTGCGAGTGTGCTGATTTTAGTGGTAAATGATATTTTTAGGGTAAGGAATGCTGCGGATGTTATAATAATATATTGTCCTAGTGCGATTAGGGTGAGTTGTGGGGCGTACTGAATAATGATAATTATTCATCCTATGTGGGCGATTGAAGAGAAGGCTAGGATTTTTCGTAATTGAGTTTGGCTAAGTCCTCCTCATCCTCCTACTAATGTGGATGAGACTCCTAGTAGGGTTAGTAATAATGGGTCGATGTTTTGGGCTGTTTGGATGATTAATGCGAGTGGGGCAAGTTTTTGTCAGGTGGATAGGATAAGTCCTGTTAATAGGTCTAGTCCTTGTAGTACTTCTGGTATTCAGAAGTGTATTGGTGCGAGTCCAATTTTTAGTGCTAGAGGAGTTATAAATATTGTGCTGGCGACAGGGTTTGATAGATCGTTGATGTTTCATTCTCCTGTTATTCAGGCGTTTGTTGTGCTTACGAACAAGATTATTGCTGCAGCAGTGGCCTGAGTTAGGAAGTATTTTGTTGTTGCTTCTACGGCACGGGGGTGGTGGTGTTGTGCTATTAAAGGGGTGATTGCTAGGGTATTGATTTCTAATCCTATTCAGGCTAATAATCAGTGGGAGCTGGCGAAGGTTAGGGTGGTTCCCAGTCCTAGGCTAGATAGCAGGATTGCGAGTACGTATGGGTTCATTGGCGGAGGAGGGACTTTAACCGTCATGTTCGGGGTATGGGCCCGAAAGCTTAATTAGCTGACCCCGCCTTAGGAAGTGGTGTAGAGGAAGCACCAAGAGTTTTGATCTCTTTAGTATGGGTTCAATTCCCTTCTTTCTAGGAACTGAGGGGATTTTAACCCCTGTAAATCACTCTATCAAAGTGGTCCTTGGGTACTCAGGCACAGTTCCTTCAGGTTATAGTTGTGGGGGGAGTCCTGCTAGTGCAATTGGCAGGGCGGTGTGTCATAATACAAAGGCGAGTGTGAGGGGGAGGAAGTTTTTTCAGACTAGGTGTATTAGTTGGTCATATCGAAATCGTGGATAAGAGGCTCGTACCCATAGGAATAAGATGGATAGTAGTGCGGCTTTGGTTATTAGGTTAATAGTTGTGAGTTCAGGAATGTTTGGGATGTGTGAGGCTCCTAGGAATAATACGGCTGATAGGGTGTTTATTAACAGGATGTTGGCATATTCGGCTAGGAAAAACAGGGCGAAAGGTCCGCCTGCATATTCTACGTTGAAACCAGATACTAGTTCTGATTCTCCTTCCGTTAGGTCAAAGGGTGCTCGGTTTGTTTCGGCTAGTGTTGAGATATATCATATCGCGGCTAGGGGTCAAGCGGGAATGAGTAGTCAAATGCTTTCTTGGGTGGTGTTAAGTGTTTGTAGGGTATAGCCTCCTGAGAAAATAATTACTGATAGGAGAATAAGTCCGAGGCTTACTTCATATGAGATTGTTTGGGCTACGGCCCGTAGGGCTCCAATTAATGCATATTTTGAGTTTGATGCTCAGCCTGATCCTAAAATTGAATATACTGCGAGGCTTGATAGTGCTAGGATAAATAGGATTCCAAGGTTGAGGTCAGTCACTGGATAGGGTATGGGCATTGGTGCTCATAAGGTTATAGCTAGGGTTAGTGCAAGAATGGGAGTGGCTAGAAATAGGAATGGTGATGATGTAGATGGGCGGACTGGTTCTTTAATGAAGAGTTTTACTCCGTCGGCGATAGGTTGTAGTAGCCCGTATGGTCCTACTACGTTGGGTCCTTTTCGTAGTTGTATATATCCTAGTACTTTTCGTTCAACTAGTGTTAGGAAAGCCACTGCTAGAAGGACTGGTACGATGTAGGCTAGAGGGTTAATCAGGTGGGTTATCAGGGTGTTTAGCATAACTGGGGAGAGGATTTGAACCTCTGGTTAAAAGGGCTTAGGCCTTTCGCAATTTACCATGCTCTGCCACCCCAGTATGTCCTTATTTTGGCTAGCTGGTATTTGGGCTCTCCATTTGTTTTATTTATTTGTTTTCATAAATTATGGGTAGGGCGTGCTTTGATTATGGGCCCTTCTTTTCCGATCCTTTCGTACTAGGAAAAGTAGCGTTACAGATAGAAACTGACCTGGATTGCTCCGGTCTGAACTCAGATCACTAGGGACTTTAATCGTTGAACAAACGAACCCTTAATAGCGGCTGCACCATTAGGATGTCCTGATCCAACATCGAGGTCGTAAACCCCCTCGTCGATATGGACTCTGGGAGAGGATTGCGCTGTTATCCCTAGGGTAACTTGGTTCGTTGATCGGTCTTGGTGACCGGATCATGTTTGGTCAGATGTTCTGTGGCTTAGAGATGTCTCTCTTGGTTTTAGGAGGTTGTCCCAGTCCACTTGGAGGCTTTATTTTCCTCCGTGGTCGCCCCAACCGAAGGTAAAATTTCAGGTTCCGTAAGGTTTTTGCTTTTTATTGAGTTGTTTAACGCGGTTGAGTTTTGTACCTTAAGCTCCAAAGGGTCTTCTCGTCTTGTATTATTATACCCGCTTCTGCACGGGTAGATCAATTTCACTGACTTGAAAAGGGAGACAGTTAAGCCCTCGTTTAGCCATTCATACAGGTCTCCATTTAAAAGACAAGTGATTGCGCTACCTTTGCACGGTCAAAATACCGCGGCCGTTAAACTTGTAGTCACTGGGCAGGCTGGACCTCCTATACTTGGTTATGTTGCAGGAGGCGATGTTTTTGGTAAACAGGCGAGGCTTGTGTTTGCCGAGTTCCTTTCTTTTCTTTTAGTCTTTCCTTTGATGGCACTCCAGTGTGGGGTTAACGATCATTTAGTTGTGGATTCTTCTTGATTTTTTTGTTGTCCACATTGCTCTCTTTGGTTGAGTTCGTTAGTTGCCAATGGTGGGTCCGGTTTGGCTTACACTTGTGCCGGGAGAAGGGCGGGCCTTCTTGTTACTCATTTTAGCATAATTTCTTCCATGTTGGCATGGAATAGCCTAATATGTTTAGGGGATTAAGATTTTTTATCGGGATAATAAACTTTTGTCTGTCTGAGCTTTAACGCTTTCTGGTTAGGTGGCTGCTTTTAGGCCCACTAGAACGGCATGTTTTGTATATTGTGATCTTTATCCTCCTGGTAAGGTTGTATCCTTTGTTAAAGGGGCTGTACCCCCTTTAACTAACTCTCGTGTATTTCTCTGTGTCTTGGTTTGGTATTATTTGATTTGAGGTGAACGAGGCTGAACTTCTATTCATTTCTTAGGCAACCAGCTATCACCAGGTTCGGTAGGTCTGTCACTTCTACCCGGAGCTCTTCCCACTCTTTTGCCACAGAGACGGGTTGGCCCTAATAGGCTGTCTCGGGGTAGCTCACCTGGTTTCGGGGTTTCAAACTAAAGGTCTCTTTGCTTGAGTGTACTGGCTAAATCATGATGCAAAAGGTACAAGGTTTAATCTTTGCTTTTTGGTGCTTATATGGGTTGTTTCATTTCTCTTTCAGCCTTCCCTTGCGGTACTGTTTCTATTGCTTTGTGTTTGAACCTTTTCTGTCTCCCATACTCAGGTAAAAGAATGGTTTAGTTTTTGGTGTTAGGTTTATTTTATGTTATTTATATTGTTTGTTTACGATGGTGGTTAAGCTAGCTGTTTGGCTCAGGGTGACCCAATTTGCATGGGTGTCTTCTCGGTGTAAGTGAGATGCTTGACTAACTCAGCCACGCCCTGGGTTTGGTCCAAGTGCACCTTCCGGTACACTTACCGTGTTACGACTTGCCTCTCCTTGTCATTGCTAGGGTGTTAGGTAACTTTGGCGCGTTTTGACAGGAGAGAGTGACGGGCGGTGTGTACGCGTCTCAGAGCCAGGTTCAAAGGGACACTCTGTTTCCCTTTTACTACTAAATCCTCCTTCAAGCATTGTTTCATGATGCATGTTCGTAATATTCTATAATAGAAAATGTAGCCCATTTCTTTCCATTTCATGCGCTACACCTCGACCTGACGTACTGGGTTGTACCCATTTTGCTTACTTTTGTTGCCTTCACAGGGTAAGCTGACGACGGCGGTATATAGGCTGGGGTGGCTAGAAGTGGTGAGGTTTAACGGGGGTTATCGGTTCTAGAACAGGCTCCTCTAGGGGGGTCTGAGACACCGTCAGGTCCTTTGGGTTTTAAGCTAATGCTCGTAGTACCCTGGCGGACATCTGATTGTAGTTGGATGTCTAAGTTTATGGCTGAGCATAGTGGGGTATCTAATCCCAGTTTGTTTCTCAGCTTTCGTGGGGTCAGGTTAGTTGTTAAAGCTACTTTCGTGTTCGGGCTTCGGACACCTAGAAGCGTATGACGGCCAAGGGGTCATTTGGCTTTATTTTTGTTTTTCCTTAACCACCCTTTACGCCGTTATATAATCAACTAGGGCCTCTCGTCTAACCGCGGTGGCTGGCACGAGTTTTACCGGCCCTCTTAACGCTAACTGAGTCAAGTTTTCACTTATGGCTTAATGTCTATCACTGCTGAATTCCCTTGGGGGTGTGGCTTGGCCAGGCGTCTTGGGCTAAATATTTGTGCCTGATGCCCGCTCCTCGTCCCCGGGCAGGGGATTGAGGGCATACTCACTGGGTTGCGGAGACTTGCATGTGTAAGTTGGGTTAGAGCTGATAATAAGGTCGGGACCATGCCTTTATGCATGCGGAGTTTTTTAGGACTCATCTTAGCATCTTCAGTGCTATGCTTTGTATTAAGCTACGCTAGC